TAAAATAATCTTTTTCACAATATACATACTATGACTAGTAATGCGGTACAAATAATTCCAGATATCGACATCTGGAATAGAAACAAGCAAAAAGCTTTTCATAATTTTTAATCATACATAATATAATTGAATTGTCAAAACAAAAATTTGATTCTTTTTACGAATTTGATATTGGAAATCCGCGAATCTAGAAATTCATTTCGGACAATTGAACCTTCTCAAACTGTTTCTTCTTAAGAACCAAAAATATTTGTGCCAAAATAACAGATGCCAAGAAGAACAAAAGGCCTTGGACACGGAATGGATCTTGAAGTACTATTTCCGCATCTCCTTGACCAAATCCACCCACATTAGGATTACTCGTTAATGGCTGATCAAGTTTGATAGATTCGCCTTCGGAAACAAGAAGTTCTGGCCCTGGTGGAATAATATCAACCACTTGACGTTCATCTGACGCATCCGATATGGTTATTTCGTAACCCCCTTTTTCTTTTCGTATGATTTTACTTACTACACCAGCCGCTGTAGCATTATAAACTGTATTGTTACTCTTGATCCCATCGGGATAAATCTGACCCCTTCCTCTGTTCCCGCCTACATATATGGGATATTTTAAGAAGTGAACATCTTTATTAGTAGCGGGGTCCGGGGAAAGAATAGGAAAGGTGACTTCACTATATTTCTGACCAGAAACAGGACCTATCACAAGAATATTTTTTTTATTGGGGCGATAGCTCTGAAAAGACAGATTGCCTATCTTTTCTTTCATCTCGGGCGAAATACGATCGGGAGGCGCTAATTCAAATCCCTCAGGTAAAATAAGAACAGCCCCCACATTCAAACCTCCCCTTTTACCATTAGCAAGAACTTGTTTAACTTGCATATCATAAGGAATTCGAACAACTGCTTCAAATACAGTATCAGGAAGTACCGCTTGCGGAACCTCAATATCCACGGGCTTATTAGCTAAATGGCAATTGGCACATACAATACGTCCGGTCGCTTCTCGTGGATTTTCATAACCCTGCTGTGCAAAAATGGGATATGCATTTGAAATGGATGTCCGAGCTATGATATATATCATCAGCGATACGGAAATAGATCGAATAATCTCTTTCTTTATCCAAGAAAAGGTGTTTTTAGTTTGCATGGTCCAATCATTGATCCCGAAAATTTCTACAATAAAATTAGGTAGGTCGCTTGTAGAGTTCCCTATCCACAATTCTGCTATTTACTTTATTGAAATCATTTTACTGGAATATAAGGAGTAGGAGAAATCCCTGTAGGGTAGAAAGAGTAAGTACGTCTTAAAATGGAAATGCTTTGCTTATGTACCTTATGTTACAAAGTAACAAATATTCTAGTTAGATCAGTCATTCATTGAATGATAAATCACTACAAGTGATGGAGATATACGATTTAAATAACGGAAGATCCAATATTTAAAAATTGTATCCAGAATGACTGGAAAAGTAGAAACAAGACCCGATATAATTTGATCGTTGTGAGCAAATCCAAAATCTTTGTAGACATAGCCAATCATTAGTTCCCAACCATGGGGCGAATGGAATCCGATACATAAATCAGTTAATAAAAGAATAGAAAAAGCTTTTATTGTGTCACTTAAGTTATATAGGAATTCTTGAACCCAAGAGTTAAGAATAGCAAGTTCTTCATTACCCAGAATAGAATAACCACTTAAAATAACGAAAGAGGTTATATTTGTCGATAAGTGCAAAATCATATGGATATGATCCTCATTGTGCATCTTGATCAATTGGATCGTTTCTTTGTGGATTCCTATACGAAGTGTTTGTAGATGTGTTTCCGGGTATTCTTTTATCATTTCGTCCAAGAGTAAGAGTTCTTCCAATTCTATGAATTTTTCTAGAATACTCTTTTCTTGAATATCAGTCAAAAAAGTTTCGGATTGCCTAGTATTCCACCAATTAGTAATCCAAAATTCAAGACTTTTATTAAATGAGAGAGAGATCCACCAGGGCAAAAATACTATAGATGTAAGATATAGAAGAGGAAGAAATGCTTTCTTTTTTACCATTTTTTCATCTTTGAATTGTTAATGAACCCACCTCATTTGTTGAATCTATGTGATCGACTATTTCTATTAACCCTAAGTTCTATTACAGGGCATCGGACCTATTAATCTATTCCCTGTTTTTTTATTTGTGATTCAGTAGTTAGTCCTTGAATTTCGAAAGAATACAGAAATAGAATAAGAGCCCGTTTCAAATGAAGAAATAAGAAAAAATCTTGTTTCCAGATACCTCAATTGAATTGATCAAATTCGAAGCCCTTTTCGATAAATGCTTGAAAGAACCAATTCAAGCAAGTAATGAATATTATTCGGATTTTAAGCCAAAAGAACTCCCTTTGTCTTTTCTATCAAAAAAGAAAATCTTTCGAAAAAAAAAAATGGCCGGCTACCCCACAGTTCTAGTCCAGGAAAAATGGAGAGAGATTTATTAAGAATATTGTGATCTACCGATCATAAATTCAAAACCTAATGTATTCAAAACCTAATGTAATGATCAAAAATGAGTGGCAAAACAAGACAGAAAAGTTATCCTTATAAGAGATCCAAGCAATCTTTTGCCTTTGATCATTAAGAAAAACAAAAGAAAAGATAAAAAAAAAAGAAAAGTCGATTGACAAAAGAAAGGAGAGAGAATTTCCAAGATATGATCTATTTGTATCTAACCTATCAATTCATATTGAAAATAAAAAGAGAAATCCTTTATTCCGAAATGTTTTGATATACGAGATGAATCTATTATTTTATTTCGATTTGTTACTTTTACTTGTTTTTTACTAAATTGAGTTGAGTGGATTTCCATACGCATAAATTCTTTTTTATGCATACAAAAAAAATTTCGTTTTATGGATGTTCCATATACGCATACTTTGGCTCGAATGAACGTTCTGAAAAAATTTTATTAAGCTATGCTATGCTGAAGAAAGAACAGAGAATTCTTGAATTTTTTCCCTGCCGCTGGGAAAGAATTTCTTCTTCAGTTCAAGTTCATTTCAAAATACTTCAATCGGTACGCGCAAGAAATAGGCCAATTCGGCGGCTTTTTGCTCAATTTCACGCGGAGTCAAATTCTCATCAGTACGCGTCAAGGGAACGGCCCCCTGTCCTTTGATTTCCATATAAAGGACACGACGAGCATAAATACCCTCTTTAACTTCGATTCGGATGGACTGAATATCTTTCATACGAAATCGTAGAAAGATGCGACGATTTTTTCCAGGAAATCCCCAACGAAAAATACACACTATTCCTTCTTTTCTATCGAATCGATCATAGCCACTACCTACATTCCACGAGATTGTGCACCACAAATAGGAACTAATAAAGAGACCTGCGATACCGTAGAAAGACATCACGATCCCTTGTGGAAAAAAAAGAATTTGTTGAGACGGAACTAAAGATATCAAATTCTTACCGAGATAACTGGAAGATCCAACTAATACGAATCCTAGTGAACCTAAAAAAAGGATAAAGGCCCAGCAGAAATTACTTATTTTTCGAGACCCCACTATAAGTTCTATCCATATATGTTCTGATCGACAACTCATACTAGATCCAGTTGCATTTTATTGGAATTGAGAAAATAGTCCAAATGAATTTGACTTTCGTTTTTTTTGTTTCCGAAGTAACTCTCATCAACTAGTGTCATTCGAATGTAAGCCTTTAGGAGTAATTCATCTAATTGGTTAGATCAAATTGGTTAGATCAAATTGGTTAGGTCTAAAATAAGAATATCCCTTTTATATGATCTCCTATAGATATCCACATATAGATACATTGACTTTCCATTTCCTACATCCACCTCGATTCCGATCTATTTGAAAATTGCTATAATTTATTTAACCATATATTTACGCATACATAAAAGCTATGTTCGGAGGAAACTGCCATATTCTACTAAATAGATATCTGTGTTATCTATATCTAAGTCTTGAAAAAAAATAGATAAGATTTGTACCTATCGAATCTAAAAAATCTTGTTTTTTTGAACATGAAGAGATAAAGAAGCCATTGCAATTGCCGGAAATACTAGGCCCACTAAAGGCACAAAGAAAGAGGGTAAGTTGTTAAAAATTATCATAGAATGGGTACCTCGATTTAATATTTGTACCTGTTATTGTTAGAAAGATATCTTAGAATAATTATAATTCGTATATAATTATATTGAGTATATCGAAGTGACTATATATATTAAATAATAAGTGTAAGGAATGGATAATTAAATAAATGAGACTTATTCTTCTTTATCTTTCTACATGAAATAAATATAGAAATATACGTATGATAATCTATTCTATTCTTGTCTTCAAATTCGAATTCAATTCGAATTTTTATTTTATTTAATAAATAAAAAAGAAAGAGTTTCTTACAAATTCACGAAGGATTCGTTAGAATTCAATCCAACAACAGGATTCTTAGTAAAAATAGAGATTCTCGGAAGATATAGTAGAAAGAAAAGATACTCTATATCTATCTTTTCTATATTTGAATTATATATACTATACATACAAAGCAAGAAGGAAAGATGACCTTCGGTTTATTTTATTTGCCTTGCCCAATTTGAATTTTGAAGAAGGAACCATTTTTTTTTATCTTGTTGCTAGAGGTTTCCTAATTAATAATCAGGAATATCGGTAGAAAAAAAAAGAATTATCCGCACGATTCTTTCTACAATTTACAATTAAATATTATGATTATGTCACCAAAGAAAAAAGAAAGTCTTCTTTAGAATTTTTACTTTGATTCCGATAAACTACCTAATTGTTCGCTACAAATACAAAAATGTAACTAAATAAAATAAAAATAATTTGACTTAAGGCTCCACTTAACTTAATAAGTGAATTTTAATTCAAAGGAAAAAAAGCGTGAAGCTTAAATAACTCACTCAGAACACCCTTTAAAGGATTACGTGGTACGATTGGATCGAATAAGCCCTTATGGAATAAAT